TATTCAATTACTACGTACTTGTTTAGTATTGAATTGGAACCAAGACAAAAAAAGTTCTTTTATCGAAGAGGCCCGCGCTTCTTTTGTTCAAGTAAAGACAAATGGTATCCTTCGATATTTCCTAAGGATCGATTTAGTCAAATCGGCCATTTCGTATATCGGGAAAAGGAATGATCCCCCCCCTTTTTCTGATGATGGCTCAGAATATACCAATATGAATCCGTTTTTTTCCATTTACTCCAAGATAAAACTTCAACAATCATTTAACCAAAATCAAGGAACTGTTCGTACGTTGTTTGGTAAAAATAAGGAATATCAGTCTTTTATAATTTTGTCAGCATCCAATTGTTTTGGAATAGGTCCATTCACATTCAACGGTGTAAAATATCACAAAGAATCCATTAAAAAAGATCCCCCAATTTCATTTAAGAATTCATTCGGTCCTTTAGGAACAGTTCTTCAGTTTGCGAATTTTTTTTTATTGTACCATTTAATAACTCATAATCAGATCTTGGTAAATAATTATTTACAATTTGACAATTTAAAACAAACCTTTCAAGTCCTTAAATATCAATATTATTTAATGGATGAAAATGGAAGAATTTATAATCCGGATTTTTGTAGTAACATCGTTTTGAATCCATTCAAATTGCATTGGTATTTTCTTTATTACAATTTTTGTGACGAGACATTTACAAAAATGTGTCTTGGACAATTTCTTTGTGAAAATGTATGTATAACCAAAAATGGACTGTACTTAAAATCGGGTCAAGTTCTAATTGTTCAGTTTGATTCTGTAGTAGTAAGATCGGCTAAGCCTTGTTTGGCTACTCCAGGAGCAACAGTTCATGGTGATTATGGGGAAATCTTTTATGAAGGGGATACTTTAGTTACATTTATATATGAAAAATCGAGGTCTGGTGATATAACGCAAGGTCTCCCAAAAGTGGAACAAGTCTTAGAGGTTCGTTCGGTTGATTCAATATCAATAAATCTAGAAAAACGGATTAATGGTTGGAACGAATGTATAAAAAAAATTCTTGGAATTCCATGGGGATTCTTGATTGGGGCTGAGCTAACTATAGCGCAAAGTCGTATCTCTTTAGTTAATAAGATCCAAAAGGTTTATCGATCCCAGGGGGTGCAGATCCATGATAGGCATATCGAAATTATTGTACGGCAAATAACATCCAAAGTTTTGGTTTCAGAGGATGGAATGTCTAATGTTTTTTTACCTGGAGAACTAATTGGATTGTTTCGAGCAGAACGGACGGGACGCGCTTTGGAAGAAGCGATCTGTTACCGAATTATCTTATTGGGAATAACGAGAGCCTCTCTGAATACTCACAGTTTTATATCCGAAGCAAGTTTTCAAGAAACGGCTCGAGTTTTAGCAAAAGCTGCTCTCCGAGGCCGCATTGATTGGTTGAAAGGACTAAAAGAAAACGTTGTTCTGGGGGGAATTATACCCGTTGGTACTGGATTCAAGGGATTCTTACACCGTTCAAATCAACATAAGAACAATAGCATTCTCTTGAAAAAAAAAAGAATCGATTTGAGGAGAAAATAAGAGATATTTTGTTTTACCACAGAGAATTGTTGGATTCTTTTTTTTTCTAAGAATTTAGGTGATAGATCAAAACAACGACGATTTTGGGGATTTAACAGAAGAGATTAATTCTTTTTATTTATCTTTGTTATTTAATTAATTTAGCATTTAGTAAATTAGTAATGTAATAAAAAAAAAAAAATAACGAATAGAAAGGAATTTCAGGTTTGGGTTGTGTATCAATGGCCAATCCACGTTAAAAAAGAAGGTTCCGTTGGAACAATTATTTATTTCAGGATACCTCATCTCTTTATTTAAAAAAGAGTGAAAGTGTGTGGAGAAATGACAAGAAGATATTGGAACATCAATTTGGAAGAGATGATGGAGGCGGGAGTTCATTTTGGTCACGGTACTCGAAAATGGAATCCTCGAATGTCACCTTATATCTCTGCAAAATGTAAAGGTATTCATATTTTAAATCTGACCAGAACTGCTCGTTTTTTATCAGAGGCTTGTGATTTAGTTTTTGATGCAGCAAGTAGAGGAAAACAATTTTTAATTGTTGGGACAAAAAATAAAGTAGCTGATTCAGTAGCATGGGCTGCAATAAGGGCTCGATGTCATTATGTTAATAAAAAGTGGCTTGGAGGTATCTTAACGAATTGGTCCACTACAGAAACAAGACTTCATAAATTCAGGGACTTACGAATGGAACAAAAGGCGGGGGGACTCGACCGTCTCCCGAAGAGAGATGCCGCGGTGATGAAGAGACAATTATCTCACTTGCAAACATATCTGGGCGGGATTAAATATATGACAGAGTTACCTGATATTGTAATCATCGTTGATCAACAAGAAGAATATACAGCCCTTCGAGAATGTATTACTTTGGGAATTCCAACGATTTGTTTAATCGATACAAATTGTGACCCGGATCTCGCCGATATTTCTATTCCGGCAAACGATGATGCTATATCTTCAATTCGATTAATTCTTACCAAGTTAGTTTTTGCAATTTGTGACGGTCGTTCTAGCTATGTAAGAAATCTTTGATTTTTTTATGAACTCAACAATTCAATTCCTAAAATTTATAATAGAATTAGAGTTTGGTTACTATTCCGGACTATCAAAAACTATAATAATAATAAAGGGAAAGGCCTGGGGATATTATGTGATTAATCGGTATCCTAAAAAAAAGTAGACAAGTCGAGAAAGAGATGATTGAATCAAAATAAATTTTTTAAGTTATATTTCTGGTAGAGGATAATATGAATATTCTATCATATTCAATCAACACCCTAAAGAAGGGGTTATATGATATGTCTGGTGTGGAAGTAGGTCAACATTTTTATTGGCAAATAGGGGATTTCCAAATCCATGGCCAGGTACTTATAACTTCTTGGGTTGTAATTGCTATCTTACTAGGTTCAGCTGCGATAGCTGTTCGTAATCCACAAACCATTCCAACAGGTGGTCAGAATTTCTTTGAATATGTCCTTGAATTCATTCGAGACGTGAGCAAAACTCAAATTGGAGACGAATATCGCCCTTGGGTTCCCTTTATTGGAACTCTGTTTCTGTTTATTTTTGTTTCTAATTGGTCCGGGGCCCTTTTCCCTTGGAAAATCATACAGTTACCTCACGGGGAGTTAGCCGCACCCACGAATGATATAAATACTACGGTTGCTTTAGCTTTACTCACGTCAGTAGCCTATTTTTATGCGGGTCTTACAAAAAAAGGATTGGGTTATTTTGGTAAATACATTCAACCAACTCCAATTCTTTTACCGATTAATGTCTTAGAAGATTTCACAAAACCTCTATCACTTAGTTTTCGACTTTTTGGAAATATATTAGCTGATGAATTAGTAGTTGTTGTTCTTGTTTCTTTAGTACCTTTAGTGGTTCCTATACCTGTCATGTTTCTCGGATTATTTACAAGTGGGATTCAGGCTCTTATTTTTGCAACTTTAGCCGCAGCTTATATAGGCGAATCCATGGAGGGTCATCATTGATTAGTCTTAGGAAGAGTTTTTTAGTTTAGATCCAATGTGGCTCAAGAGACTCTATTACCATTAGATTCTATTAAGATAGAATCTAATGGTAATAGAAAAAAAGATATTAGAGTCGAGATGTATAAAAAAAAGTGGTTGGTTAGTCGACAGTGGTTACGCTAGATATGTGGAATCTAATACTTATAAGTTCCGTTTTTTCGATTAGATGTTTCGCAGAATGATTAGAAAATCCTATTTCATTTACGAGACAATAGGCGGTTTACGTTATGTAAGAAACATACGTATATTTTATATTAGATATTGACAAGTTATATATGAACCACTTTTTCATTTGCACTAAAAGATGAAGTCTTTCTAATGATTCAAAAATATTATATTAAATATTAATTAATATTTTAATAATATAGATATTCATTAAAATTTGGCATTTTTTATTCTTTCTACTGGATGGATATTTCAATGGAATAATTAAGTCCTAATTCATTGGTTGATTGTATCATTAACCATTTATTTTTTTTTTTGTGTGTGAGGAACTTATCTATCATGAATCCACTGATTTCTGCCGCTTCCGTTATTGCTGCTGGATTGGCTGTAGGGCTTGCTTCTATTGGACCTGGAGTTGGTCAAGGTACTGCTGCAGGCCAAGCTGTAGAAGGTATTGCGAGACAGCCCGAGGCAGAGGGAAAAATACGAGGTACTTTATTACTTAGTTTAGCTTTTATGGAAGCTTTAACAATTTATGGATTGGTTGTCGCATTAGCCCTTTTATTTGCAAATCCTTTTGTTTAATCCAATAAAAGGAAAATAAATTGGACGTGCAGGTTGTTTTTTCACATTATATGAAAAAAAAGTTTCGCCCCTACACAATTACTTAGACTTATTCATTCCGAAAATAACCCAGGGGAAGGAAGGAAGAAAACGAGTGGGTAACACTAATTCTTCATCTTCAAATAAGTCCTTCCCCTTCCTTAGTCGAAAGAAAAGCAGAAGTGCTCTAACAAAAGAGCTATTTCGCAATTCACATCAAACCTAGTACCTAATTTTATTTTATTGGAATTAATTCGAATAAAAAATAATTTTAGTATTTTTGGTATTGGGAATCTCAATTGAAAAATAAAATTCATGAAATTTATTTCGAACGTATTTTCGATTTATTCGATTTCGAAGTAATAAATAAGTGAAGCAGCACAATGCTTTTTTGAGTTTATCTATAAAAGGAGATCGTATGAAAAATGTAACCGATTCTTTCGTTTTCTTGGGTCACTGGCCATCCGCCGAGAGTTTCGGGGTTAATACCGATATTTTAGCAACAAATCTAATAAATCTCAGTGTAGTGATTGGTGTATTGATCTTTTTTGGAAAGGGAGTGTGTGCGGGTTGTTTATTTCAAGAATAGGTTGGATTCAACCAGCTGTACCTCTTTTTCTTTATAACTA